CCATCAACCTACTAGCAATGGGGGAGAAAACATAGCATGTCGCAACAAAAGCTTGATTCGAGGCGTCAGCAAAACACTGCCGTCTGTTCCAAAAAAAAAAAGCCCCTTAGCGCCCCGGGACGGGAGTGGGGGACGGCCCTACGCGCAGGCAACAGCAGCACCGGCTCCACGAAGTCAGAATCGAATCTTTCTGTTGGCTTTCCCAATTCATTCGTAAATAAGAATTTAAGGGCTAGAAGCGAGCGCTTCTAGCTGCTTCGCCTGCTTCTTATTATGGCGGCTATGTTGGCGTGGCGAAAATGAACGAAAAGCGATATGAACGTGCTATTTTCAAATCGATTGATAGATAGCCTGATCTGTTCTGATAGATCGAAAGAGTAGGAATAGAAAGAGAAGGAATCTATCAATAATAAGGGGGAAATCCCCTATTTCTATCTATTGATGAGACAACTATCTATTCTTGATCCATCAGAAAGAAATCGATATGTATCTGATGGAGTCTACATCGTACGTAGAGCGGGCAAGCGCTTTTTAGGCCAGCTCAGTTCTCTTATCCATCGGTCCAATGCACTGGGCTCATCTCATGGAGGGAAAAGCCAAAATGTAGTTGTGTTGTTGTTGTTCGCCGCTTCGATGCATTCCCTTCTCTCCCCGGCATCGTCCCACACAGAAAGAAAGAGCGCAGAGCCGCGGCCCGACCTGTGGGTCCGCTAACGTAAAGCGAGGAGTTGAGCCTGAACTGGCGAACCGAAGTCACTTTCGGAACCATACTTCCTACAGCTAACACGCGTCCAGTCCAGCGGGAACGCGCAGCGCAAACGAACGTGAGCTGCTATACCGAATCCCCCGCTGGCCATCGGGGACCGAGTGGTAAGGCCATGATCCGCAGGGGAACGGATCACTCATTCTTCCATTGGGGACAGGTGCACGAACGACAACTCCAAACGTCACACATCCGCCGCCTACTTACCGTTTAGGTGGCACCAGCGAGATCCAGCTAAGGAAAAAAAGTTTCGCGGCTGCTCCACTCCGCCGCGGTCTCATGAACTGAACTTCGTTGCCTTCCCGCGCGCAAGCAAGCGCGAGAGAAGCAAGCAAAGTATAAGCTTTGCCAGAAGCAAGACGAGGAAGCGAAGCTTAGCGAGCTTTATAAGGCCGACCACTACATAAGCCGCTGGCGGAAAAAGCTCTTGAGAGCTTCCCTTCATTCGCTTCGCGGGAGCCGCACAGCACATAGCTGGAAGTCAGAGGGCCCATACTACCTGCCTAACCCTTCGCTCCGAGGGACCGTAGATCGGAAAGCGCCTTCTAAACCACCCCATTCATCCAAAAGAGAGGGGAAGGGGCCTATGTATTTGCATGACCCCTGCAGATTTTACCCTATCTACACCCGGAGCCAATCCCCTATCGGTCCTGCCACCACGCCGCAGAACGAGAGCTCGTGTGGAACCTTTTATCTCTGGCGTAACAGCGGTGGAACGTAACAAAATATTACGGTCGCGTAACATAAGGGCCGGAGGTACGGTAAACTCGGCCAAAATATGACACCCGAAGGGCCCGGCACGCACAATCCTATCCTATCCGAGTTTACCCCTTGCATGCACTTCGGACAGCCGACCGTAGCATCATAAGGAGGACCTCCCTTTCGAGGTAAAAAAAAGGTACGATACATAGGAAGTTGGTCTTTCTCAACGTGGTGTATAGCACGAAAAACCTTTCGATACAAGATAGGGCCGTTCTCACATGAAAGAAGAGAAGAAAGGATTGATTCTATTTTTTCTCTTTCTCGAGGAGGAAAGAGAAATAGAGTCTTATGGGGGGAGGGGGAACATTCGGGCGCATTTATAAAAATCCTCCACTGCATCCAGAATCACAAGTGGAACACTAAGCAGGGGTGGGAAGGCAGCGAACTCCGCAACAAAAGCGAAGCGAGCCCCTTACTCACCTCTCTCTATAAAGCCGCCCTATTAGTAAAGCTTGAAAACCGTTGCGCGCTAGTAGCGCGCATCCGTTTTTCAGCTGGCTTCAAAGTGCTAGTTGTAGCGCGCTAGCGCCCCTATAGAGTAAGGCTCTTCTGTGGAGTCGCACTCCACGAGCCTTGTCTTCCCTCCAACGACTAGCTTCCCTTTCTTGTTCCGGCCCGACAACGAGGACGCTGCCCTTCCCCCGCCGTGGAAGGACTTCAGCCTGTGGTGTGGTTCAACCCATGGGCGGAGTCGCCCTCACCCCCCCCATTGTTCAGTGCTCCCTGCTGCTTCGCTGGGCTTTACCCGTCCCCGGCGTGGACGCGGGCTTCTATAATATAAGAAAATGAGAAGCTCTCAACACAAGAAAACGCGAACCGCGCGGAGCCCGCCCGAGTTCGTTTTCTGCCGCCACTGGCCGGCCGCGGGGAACTACTGCTCGGTCGGGGGGAAGGGAAAGGCTTGGGCCTACCTATCCCGATAGGACCTCATAAAAGAACGGGAGCTGTTGAGAGGTTCCATAGGCAGCACTTTTGTACGTGATCGTAGTATGTCACGTCGTCTCGTCCCCGCTGCATTGAAGAGTACCTATGCACTATGTTCCGGTTCACTGATAAGGAAGATAGAGTTGGGGTGGGGGTCTACGATGTGATACTCAAGTATGACCCGGGGAGATACATGCTAACTATGGGTAGGAAGCAGGAACCATTATGTAAATAACTTCGGGGGGGTTAAAGATCTCTTATACTACCATCGATCGACAGAGCGGAACGACCAGAAAAAGAAGTGAAGTTAGAAAGCCGTATGATAGGTGGTAACTATCTTGTACGGTTCGGGGGGTAATCGGCGTACTCCGATCAGTGGGGGGGATCTTTGGCTCTATCGAACATACAGGGAATTGGAGGTAGCATTCCACCGATGTTAAGTCATGGACTGGTTTCTTCAGCCCTTTTTCTATGTGTTGGTGTTCTATATGACCGACATAAGACTCGACTTGTTAGATATTACGGAGGTTTAGTGAGCACCATGCCGAATCTCTCTACCATTTTCTTTTCTTTTACTTTGGCCAATATGAGTTCACCTGGTACTAGCAGCTTTATCGGGGAATTTCTCATCTTAGTAGGAGCTTTCCAAAGAAATAGCTTAGTAGCCACATTAGCCGCGCTTGGGATGATTTTAGGCGCGGCGTATTCCCTTTGGCTATATAATCGTGTGGTTTCTGGAAATTTAAAACCCGATTTCCTCCATAAATTCTCCGATTCAAATGGCAGAGAAGTTTCTATATTTATACCTTTTCTTGTTGGAGGGGCGACCGTCCGTTGAACTACCAAAGAAAAAAGGGTAAACCAATGTGATCATGACGTTGTAGGTGCTTGCGATGGGACGGATGCGACTTCCCTTAGTTGGTTTGGGTGGCATAGCCCGTTGCAGAAGTCCCCCCCTTTTTTTTTTCTTTTTTTAGTCTTTAGGGAGCCAAAGCTTTACCTTACTAATAAAATAAGGCTCGCGCAGGGGCGTTCACTTTTTTTTGGCTGAGCCGTATCTTTCTGGGTGGGACTGAGAGAAAAAAAGGACGGAGGGCAACCATGCATGGTACTTCTCGACCGTGTCTCCGAGGGACAGTTGAACGAGCGACTCATGAATGCTGCCGGGTTGGACGAGCCAATTACTCGAACGCGTTCGGTCTGTTTTTTGAGCAAGAATCACAGCGTTACCTTACCTTCACCATGATACGGACTCCAAGTTCTTATGGCAGAGCACGAGGAGATTTATCATCAATATGATGATGGGAATGGAAACCAGAAGCACGACCGGGGCCTTCGTAGTCAAAAATAATAAAACCATCAATAACAGTAACGTAAGCATGAGACTTTTTGGTAGTACCGGTGAACCAGATGGCCGCGGCGATGGAATCTGGGACGGAGGACTCGTAGTATCTCTCTAGATCTGGCAAAAGCGAAAGACCCCCTAACGTAATTCGAATGGAGGCTGACCGCTGAGCCCGCTCTGGCCTCGCAGGGCGGGCCCTTGTGGTTGCGAGCTGGAGCTGCCATAGCTTATGGCTAGAGCAATGAGAGGGGCCCCAGCAGAGAGAACAGTAAGGATAACGAGCGCTCCGCCCGTCAAGCGGGCGGCAGGAGCAGCGGGCAAGTGCTTGTTAGGCCAACAGCCCAGTGAACCGGGCGGGGCACTCGACGAAAGGGGGGCACACTGAGCAAGTACGAGAAATTAGCCCCGCTCCGCTTTATTAAAAGCAAGGACCACTACGGGAGGTCAAACCAAGGACCTATGGAAGTCGGGGCTCGTCCCCGGTCAATATTGGATCAAACAATAGGGGGCCGTAGCACTGACCTCTTTTTTTATTTTATTGATTCAATACAATAGGATAGGGGAAAAGATCGTACAGTTCCCTACCGAGACAACAGAAACTCTCAACGGATCCTCCGCGCGCTGGGCATACCTCTTCCGTGCGCCTTTATCGTGACGGGAACAGAACAACAGGGAAAGACCCGGCCGATCTGCCCAGGGCTTTCGGGCTCCTCTCGATCTTATTCGTAGTTGGGAAGGGGGAAGGAGTCTAAATCAATGGACATTAATGAACCATCATTGATGGACGTTGCACATGACACGATCAATTCGACTCAAGGCCTGGCGCTAATAGAGGTTGCTTACTCTCCTAGTAGCGAAGGAAAAGGGCAGGGCTTTTTTCGTAGTAATAGTGGGCTGGGCGGGTCTCATGAGATCTATGCCGGCCGTCGGAATCAAATGAAGGTCGAAGGACCATTCGATTCATTAAGGGGCATAGATCTAGGCCTATTTGTTTGGTCAATCACCAAAGGCGGGGGGGAACCACTATGGGCGAGACCCCCCCGGCCTCGATTCTTTTACATAGTCTGGGGGCCGGTCGCAGCGGAGCAGCGGGGCATAGCGGCGCCCTCGCCTGGCGCCATTCCCGGACCTAGCAGCAGACGGGCGGGCCGGGCCTGAATTCAGACCAGACCAGACTCTTCTTTGTTTGAGCTGCTCCCACGCACGCAGACCGGAAGATCTCAGTTGTCCTGGACTGGACAAGTACGTAGAGATCTTCGTGGGACCGGGGAGGGAGTCTCAATCGATCTTTTCTAGGATTCCTTATCACGCCACGCACGGAGATCTTTCCATTGATAGATAAGAGAGAGGGCTCCCCCCTTGAACAGACTCTTAAAGGTTAGGTTACTACCTGCCTCTACAGAAGAGGTGTACTTCGTACCGCCCGGAGGTCATATAGATCGAAACCCGGAGCGATAAGAACGAAAGCCCTACCCACTGCTACAACTACTGGCGCTTCAAAAAAAAAGGCTTAGATTCTAAGGGCGCTACTGAAAGCCTTTTTTAGGTCGTGTAATAGGGAGGTGTAAGCGCCTCGAAAGCCTTTGGTACTTCGGTAGGGCGAGCAGCCCTTAAACCAAAAAAAGGTTTGGAACCCTTCCCCTATTTCTACATTTCATTCTCTATTCGGCCCGCCTCAAACAAAATGAGAAAAAAGGAGAGGCCTATTGATTCGAAGTCACTACGAAAGGGTCGGTCAATAGCATAGCTCTTTCTTTTTCTGGTCTCCTTTCGAAGGAAAGGCCTTCGCATTTCTAATCCGGTAGGGCCGGACGGCTTTGTTTGCCCCAGCTTAGCTTGGCGAATCGCATCCCCGCGCAACGACATTGTTTGTGCGACCCTTACCGTTCTCGCTCAGTGTTTGCAACGGCTGGGGAGGCAGTCGTAGAAGCGAAGCCTATCGCCACGCCGACCATCAAATACGAGATTGGGGCCCTTCTCAAAGATTTGATGGAATGGCCTAGCCCACCCAAGAGCGCTTATGTCATATGGGAACTCATGGCTGGAAACAATCCTTATGGTTTTGATATCCGGTAGGAATAATAAGATCAAAGTCCAGGTTGGTTGGTGAGCCTAGTGATAGGAGACTATCTAGCTTGGTTCGGAGAGCACTTGTTGGGTTAAAGATTTTTTTTGTTTCTAAATGTTACGGCCTAAATGCTGAACTATTGACCCTACTTGTTTGGATGGGTGTTCACCCCAAAGTGTTCCCGGACTGCATGCATACATCCGTAAGTAACTTAGTGCAACATGGCAAATTTCATTGAGAGGAATCAGCAAAGAAAAGAAAAACGGGTCAACATCTTAATGTTTATTTGAGAGATTGTCCTCGGGCTGAGGAGTGTCCACATGAGTTCGTTGAGGTGTCTACACAGGAATAAAAACCTCTTTTTTTTATATTCTGTCGACAGTTCGGATTGATCCACCTAAGTAGAACGAAAAGGAGGAATTGGAAATTCAAAGGGGGCCAGATCAGAAGCTTTGCTTCCGGTAGCTTGCTGACTCTCCTAGTTAGAAGAAGTCTCTTTGGCGAATTCTTTAGATCTGGATAGAGTCCCCTTTACTTTGATATTCTATTAGTAAAGCGCTAGCGCGCTACAACTAGCATAGCAGCCTGCGGAAAGGGCTAACGAGCTCCTACTAATAAGTTGGAGCAACAAGCAACGGATTGAGCGCATCTTTCCCCTTTCTATTAGTAAGGTTGTCAAAAGGCTTTCCGATTGTTTGATTGCAGGGCGTTTAGACTTGACTAATTTAATATTTAGGGCAAAGAGCATCCGCTTTTATAAAAAACTTTTAGTCATCTATCTCGCTACCTACTCTTTTTGCAAAAAGGCTTTGGGGATAGGATCACACTCGAGAAAGAGTCTACTTCAAAGGCTGCAGGGAGGACTAGGCTCTGCAGGTGGGCACCACTATTCATCATGTCAAGACGGTTTGTTTGTTTTCGAAAGTAATCAAAAAGATTCGACGAAAACCGGGCATACATTCGAGAGAGAGAAAGATTAGTTCGTGTCTGGGTCAAGGGGACGGATGACCCGAAACCTCTTACTCCGGTAAGAGCTGTCTAACCTCTGTTGTGTTGCTATAACCTAGTCTTACCCGCTCTTACCTCCCTGCCTGTTTTCGTTTCTTTCTTTTATGAGAATACCTGCCCCGCTGCCTTCGCTTTCGTTTGGGCCCGGGGAATCCCTTGCTTTTGGCTACGGTCTTTATTTACCTTTTTTGCACTTTTTTTTTTTTTTTCAAAACTATTAATTCACAAACACTACTGGAACGGCGCGGCACGACAGCAATACCACGACAGATATACTTACCGACAAGAGAGAGCGAGACTGACCCACCCAAGAGAGAGAACGCAAGAGTGACTTCCCCCTATCACTTAAAGGCCGGAAGAAAGTTTGAATTTCCTACGGCGTTATTTACCAAGCTCGGGACTAGAGGAGCATTTTTTTAATTTTAGGTTGTGATAAGGATGAAGTCTCATTCATATAGTAATGTCCCTAGCTTGCGCCCTATTTGGGACTAAGGCAGGTTTGGAACCTTGTCCTATCACCTTTATCAAATCCCTAGCTCTCTTCCTTAGTGCAACTGCCCTATTCCTACCATGGGAATATCTATCTTTCTTTCTTGTGTCATATCTACAGTTTCGGATATCAAACCGGAC